TTGCTTTTCTTATGCTATTAGAACGATTTGAGATACAAATTAAAAAACCGTTCACTAATTCAAAGTAAATTAAGTAATGGTTCCTGCCCCGGCTTTTTCAGCCTATGACCAGAAATTCATTTATTTATTATTTTTTTTTTTCAATACAAAAGAGATAAGAAGTTTTTATTTTAAGCGGTGTATGTTTTGAGATATAATCAAAACCGGATCCAATAAAAAATGGGAACTCATTTTTGGAAAGGGATAAGCACAATGGAAAAATAGGATTCAAGATAAAAGGAGTTAGTTAATAGTTAATAACAGAATATAGATAAGATCTTTATTCATTTTGGGTCGGATTGGGCGGCATGGCCAAGTGGTAAGGCGGGGGACTGCAAATCCTTTATCCCCAGTTCAAATCCGGGTGTCGCCTGATTAACAAAACAAATCGGGGTTTTTTATCCTGCTGATCTAACTCGACGAATTCTTGCTCCGCAGAAGCAGAAGCAAAGGACTGGGACCGTCGATACTTGAATTTTTAGAATCCGCGGGTTTCTATATTCTATAAAAGACAAAAGATTGTAAATTCTTTTCTAAAAATCTGGGTTTTGGGTGTGGCCAAACCCGATACTAATCGAGACGAAGCAACCTTTACTTATTAATTTAATGGTTGACTCTTACTATATATATTATTTGATTAATTGAATCAAATAATATATATAGTAAGAGTCAATTCCGGGATTCAGAATTAGGAAAGAAAGTAATAGGCTGGAAATTCCCGTACCCAAAAGATTCTTAAAGAACACGAAATTTTTGTTTCTAGGATTGAAGAAGTATTATACAAAAGACGATCAAGACGTCCTAATTATTTTATACTAACCCAGACTCAGTTAGTGTCTACTGATACTGTTCGGAATGAGATTGGTCAGGCCAATTCAATTGGAAATCCATTTATATAGGAGTTGCGAAAGGGGCTGGAGATATTTTGTTTTGTACAGACTCCCCAGAGACTCTGAGTGCTCAGACATTCAATCAGGATAGTAGGTCGGCTTTTATAGAGTAAATAAAAGTAAAAAAAAAAAAAAAAAGAATGTATGTATATGTAATAGCTGTAGTGGTCTTTCCCCATTCTTTAACAGAATGAAAGACAGTAAGACAAATTAAGAATAGAGGTATCTCGTAGATATTTATCTATCTTGACGGTGTATTTTTATATCTTTTCTTTATGAAAGAGGGGTAACAAAGCCAAAACAAAAGGTCTTACTATTCCTGCATCTTCCATTAGAAAAGAAAGAAGCATTCCTTTTGATATTTTCAAAGAAAGGGTGTGTATCGTATTTGTTCTTAATACTTCCCCAGACCAGAAAAATCCAATAATACTTAATAATACTTAAGTATACTACTAATATAGTAGTATACTAATACTATAGTGTGTATACAACTAATATAGTATTAGGTATGGTATATCGTTTGTTACGATTAGATTCATTGGATTGGTTCAGCAGCCGTCTTAAGTCAAAATCCAATTTTGACACTGTACCGTTGATTCCACTATGATTATTGATCAATAATGGAATAATTCTTTAATAGAGATAGAATAGGGGACATAATTTACATGGATATAGTAAGTCTCGCTTGGGCTGTTTTAATGGTAGTCTTTACGTTTTCCCTTTCACTCGTAGTATGGGGAAGGAGTGGACTCTAGAGGTACTACTAATTGAGTAATCAAATTGTATCAATTGTTTAACTGACCGTTTTGCAAAGCCTTAACTTAAGTAGTATTTATATGTACATATATTAACATATTTATCCATGTAAATAAAGAATATATCCGCCATATACAATACAACTTGAACTTTCTACTATTCTAATTTCTACAATTGGACTCTAATATAAAAAAGTATAAAAAATCCACTCTACTATCTACTTATATAACTACTAAATATAATAACTAATGGAAAATGCTAATAAAATAATACTAATAAATAGTATACAATACTAACCATATATAATACTCATATATAATATATATAATACTTAAGTAGATAGTGTGTAGATAATTCTTTCTACACACTATCTCAGGCACTTCTGGTTCCAGCCCGATCACTTCATTTAATTTAATACTTTAAATCCCTTTCGTTCATTTTTTCAATCATTAATCATTGATTAAGAACTAATAATTCAGGGCTGATTCAAATTAATCATTTTGACTAACTGTTTTTACATAGATGATAAGTAAAAAGGCGGTAGGAACTAGAATGAACAGTGCAGTAGCAATAAATGCGAGAATATTGACTTCCATAATCTCATTGTTTTTTTTTTTTTTTGCTTCGCAATAACTCGGGATCTAATCCCATAGAGATGATAAATTTGACTCTTGTAAATTCAATCAATAGGATAAATTGTATCCTGATAATACTGAATCGGATCAATATTATGAATAACAATATATCTGATCCATCAAATCGATTAATCGTCGAAAATGGAATAGTATAACATAGGGAGATCCTTTATCTATCAAAAATCAAAAAGGGGATTTAATGGGTTCATAAAGAATCCCATTAAACTTTTCTACTCTTTCTTTTCTATAACCTATCCTCTTCCTTATTTCTTTATACAATTCTCCTTCTTTATACTACTGATATATAGAATTATATAATGTAATATCATATGACCAGTATTCTATAGATCATACGTAGACCCAAACAGTAACAGTAGAAATAAGATACAAATAAAGAGGGTTAAAATATCTAATATTCCAATAAATTTACTAAAAAGGGGCCGTTGCTTGGTCTTTTATTAGCATCCTCCTTCTTGGGTTGAGATAGGAGGGCATACATCAAGAATTCGGCACGTAATTTGAATAAGAATGAAATAGATTTTCAATTAGTAATTGAGAATACACAAGTCGGAGCTAGAAAAAGTATGGTTTAACCTAAAAATAAAAAGTACTCTGCTCCGTTGAGGTAATTTTGTTAAGTTCATTGTGTACCGTACAACAAAGGAATCCATTTTTGTATCTACCCCTGGTAAAAATAGGGGCACTTTATTTCATTGATCAAAAAAATCGAAAAAAAGTCCGACGAATATAGATGGTATCTCTTAAACTACTGAATAGAGTAATACCACCAATTATACTCATTTACATATGTCTCTCTCTTATCAATTGGTACAATTTTCAATTGATAAAAAAAAAGGAAAAGGGATCTCTTTATTGGGGATATAGGTCTTGTCCCCTTTTTTTAGGGAAATAAGGGGGAATGAATTAAAAAATCCAACGGATCCTAGTTCGGGACTGGCGGGGCTCGAACCCGCAGCTTCCGCCTTGACAGGGCGGTGCTCTGACCGATTGAACTACAATCCCAGCGGGGTGTATGGTATACATGTTCTTATAGTTTTATAAATTGTGTCGTGTTGTAACAGAGAAACAAATGATATACTGATATCATATCCACATGGATATGGACTATAGTGAGAGTGATACAGGTTACTAGTAATCCCGTGGTTTTTTTATTGCCAATAGATAATGAATCTTTCAATGAGAAAAAAGGACTTTTTTCTTTTCTTGATATTTAATTAAATTAAGAATCAAAAATGGAGATCGTTAGAAAGGTCAGAGCGGATAAGAATGGATAGGGCAGAAAAAAATGGACTCTTGATCCTTATTTCTACGTGTTGGGCATTTATGTTTCTGTAGGATAAATCGGTTAGATCATACTCATGGAGCGGCGAATTATTGGGCCGAGCTGGATTTGAACCAGCGTAGACATATCGCCAACGAATTTACAGTCCGTCCCCATTAACCGCTCGGGCATCGACCCAGGAAGAATTCATTTTAGGCTTATTGATAATATAATCTATGATTAACTTCCTTTCGTAGTACTTTATACTTTACCCCCAGGGGAAGTCGAATCCCCGCTGCCTCCTTGAAAGAGAGATGTCCTGAACCACTAGACGATAGGGGCATATCCGCCCGACCGTCATCATACTATGATGATAGTATGATCAGTTTTTTGGAATTGTCAATATAATAACTAAATCCGAAGAGTTTTTTTTTTACTTTACCTTATATATATGATATATAATGAAGCAAAATATAGGATTCCTTCCGTAAAAATCGGCCATTGATTGCAGAAGGGGTAAAACAAAACCTCATTTAATTGCTTTTCTTCATTCAATTTTGAACCCCTTGCTCTTGCTTCGTTCATCCTTCAAATGAGATATACCTATCACTATCTCACACTAAACCAGAAAAATTCACAAACGATAAACATTTTTATCTTCTTTTTATTTATATTATAAAAATGGAATTCGGCTCAGGGTACGAACCCCCCATCACATATAATAGAATTTATGAAAATATCTTGATTCTATCTATGTCGATGTCGGATTGGTACAGGTATCAATCAAGTGAATCGCGTTCTGATGGGTCAGTCAAAATAAACAAAGCAAGTAGGGTTGGTCTTGAAATAATTCACTGCATTATTTTTGAAGAAAAAAGAATAATAATAATCTTACACCTTACTAGGTAAATCAAATTTATTGTTCCCGAATGAGAACCTATGCATATATATACATATATAGATACGTGCAATAGACTCATGATGGAAAATGTCTAATTAATGAATTGAATAAAGGAGCCCTTTTAACTCAGCGGTAGAGTAACGCCATGGTAAGGCGTAAGTCATCGGTTCAAATCCGATAAAGGGCTTTTTCACTAAGCTCAAGTCTTATTCGTTCTCGGCGGAGAATAGAGATAGAGATATTGTTGATATTTCTAAAAAAAGAAAGAAAAAAAAAAGGTAATCACTATAATAATGAGTTTTGATTATTATGAGTCATAGTTAGAGGGTTCAAATTTGTTCATTTTCATAAAGACTAATTGCACTTATTAGGGTACAGCCCATCCTGTATTGACATAGTAATCCTCCTCCTGTCTCATTATTAATTTGGTCTTGGTACATCAATATTCTAGATACCCAAAACCCTATTGTTAATTGCCAAACCGAAGTATTCCTACT